GATTATCTTATCATTAATTTCACAACTTCCATGATCTCTTCCCGAACCAAACATGAATTTTTCGATTCATTTGGCTCTCACGCTCAATTATTTCTTTTTTTTTATGGGCGTTCCCATATCTTTTCTTTTAATGTAATGAGCCTACCTTCTTTTTTTCTGTTCATATTCAAAAATATCGAAACTGATATAAGACCAGAATATTAGGAGGACTCTTCTGACCAGACAAAAAATATATAATTGTCAGTAAAGTTGTTTCTTTATTTCTTTTTTATTGAATTGAAATTTTCAATTATAAAATTTACATATATAATTTTTTATTTCCCCTTTTTATTAAATTAAATCTTCAAATCCAAAAATTATTCGTTTTTATACATAGGTCGTCGATTCGGCATTGGAGAAAAAAGGGCAAGAAGCCCCATTTTATAGTAAATTAAATGGTTTCAAATCATTTTATCGATATGAGTGTTCTATATCGGATAAATTACCAATTATTCATTTTGAAACCTTTTCGGTACTAACGTAGTAGTAGAAAGAGTACCATGTTGTGCCTGGACTTCAAACAATTTAGCTTTAACCATGTTAATAGTCTCACATTATTATTATTGGTTGATAGAGAATCAAAGTTGATTTACCAATGAATCACGAAATGCTATGGTTCTTACATATGATTTCTGAATTTATTCAGAAGTAATTCGTCGAGATCCTGCACCCCTTTTCCTATTTATCCCAACTAAATAAAGTGCAGCTGGTTCAATTCAACCTATTCTTGAAATACACAACTCGCACACACTCCCTTTCCAAAAAAAATCAATACACCAAGCACTACACTTAGATTTATTGGATTTGTTGCTAAAATATCGGTATTAAAACCGAAACTCCCGGCGGATGGCCAATAACCCAAGGAAACGAAAGAATCGGTTACATTTTTCATATGTTCTCCTCTTATAGATAAGACTAACAAAGAAAAGAGTTCTTTTTGTATCACTCGCGCGCCCCTTTTTTATTGATCAATTTCTTTTTATTAATTATCAAATGAAATTAATAGATTGAATCTATTCCCATAAAAAAGAAAATTTGATTTGATAATTTTCAAACTTCTTATTTTTTTTTAGTTTCTAATAAGAAGATACTTATTAGATTAGGTCCTGGGTCTCATGCCAATTGCGAAATATATCGTTTATTGAATATTGAAACGCTTACTAAAAGTGAAAAAAAGTTTCCTTTGTGCTAAGGCGGGAAGGAAGAAAGCGAGCGGATCCGCTAATTCCTCCTCCTCAAATCAGTCCTTCCCGGGGTATTGTCTCAACAAATAAAATTGTAGGAGGAAAGTGTTGATATAATTCGAAGAAGCAAACGGCAAGTTCTAGTTAATAAATTAATAAAATAAAAAAATACGTTACATATTTTTAAAATTTATAGGATTAAATTAAACAAAAGGATTCGCAAATAAAAGCGCTAATGCTACGACCAGCCCATAAATTGTTAAAGCTTCCATAAAAGCTAGACTAAGCAATAAAGTACCTCGTATTTTACCCTCTGCTTCTGGTTGTCTCGCAATACCTTCTACAGCTTGGCCTGCTGCAGTACCTTGGCCAACTCCGGGTCCAATAGAAGCAAGCCCTACGGCCAATCCAGCAGCAATAACGGAAGCAGCAGAAATCAGTGGATTCATGGTAAGTTCCTCGTACAAAAAAAGAAATGGTTAACGATACAATTAACCAATGAATTCAATTCTTCATTCTTTACTCTTCTATATCCTTGAGTTCATCTGTTTTTTCATTCAATCCACAATTACAGGTGAAAAGTATTCATATTGGAATCCATCTAAATGAAGTGGGCTGGAAAAAACAAGGAAAAACAAAACAAATAATTATAATGAAATTATAATAAATTATATGTATTAATATAATATAATATATAGATATAGGATAGCCTCTCTATAACTAGTCAATATCCAATATAAAATTCACACATTTGTTTCTTCCATGACGTAAACCACCCACATTTTCTATGGAATCTTAGATTCTAGCATCATTCTTCGAAACATACGCAGGGGCTGTGGACTTATAGACATTACATAACATATATTTAGTATTTAGTTTGACCTCCCTATCCTCCGCTAAGTCATATATACACATGTATTTGTATTTATTATGTTCCCCAACCAAGTAATTATTTTGAAACATACATGAATTGAGATAAGCTTCAAAAAATACTATTTTGAAAACTAGTCAATGATGACCCTCCATGGATTCACCTATATAAGCTGCGGCTAAAGTTGCAAAAATAAGAGCTTGAATACCACTTGTAAATAATCCAAGAAACATAACAGGTATAGGAACTACTGAAGGTACTAAAGAAACAAGAACAACAACTACTAATTCATCAGCCAATATATTTCCGAAAAGTCGAAAACTAAGAGATAAAGGTTTTGTGAAATCTTCTAGAATGTTAATTGGTAAAAGTATTGGAGTTGGTTGAATGTATTTCCCAAAATAACCCAATCCTTTTTTGCTAAGACCCGCATAAAAATATGCCACTGACGTGGGTAAAGCTAAAGCAACAGTAGTATTTATATCATTCGTGGGCGCAGCTAACTCCCCATGAGGTAACTGTATAATTTTCCAAGGTAAAAGAGCACCTGACCAATTAGAAACAAAAATAAATAGGAACATAGTTCCAATAAAGGGAACCCAAGGACCATATTCTTCCCCAATCTGGGTTTTGCTCAAGTCTCGAATAAATTCAAGGACATATTCGAAGAAATTCTGACCGTTGGTCGGAATAGTTTGCGGATTCCGAACAGCTATAATGGCTGAACCTAATAAGATAGCAATTACGACCCAAGAAGTAATAAGTACTTGGGCATGGATTTGTAAACCTCCTATTTGCCAATATAAATGTTGGCCTACTTCTACACCTGATATCTCATATAACCCCTTTAGTGCTTTAATGGAACATGGTATAACATTCATATTGTCCTCTGACAGAAATCGAATTTCAAAATATTTTGATTCAACCATCTCTTTCTCAACTCGCCGACTTTAATTTAAGTATTTAGTTAAGTATTTAGGATACCGAAATCACATAAGATAATATCCCCAGTACTTTTTTTATCTCTAAAAAAAAAGAGTAACCCACCCCATAAATCTATATTGAGTTCCAAAATAAAATGAACTAAATATTAATATTATTATTCTTCTTATTAATCATAATCAACGATTTCTTATATAGCTAGAACGACCCTCACAAATTGCGAATACTAATTTGTTAAGAATGAATCGGATTGAAGCTATAGCGTCATCATTGGCTGGAATCGAAATATCTGCGAGATCCGGGTCACAATTTGTATCGATTAAACAAATCGTCGGAATCCCCAAAATGACACATTCTCGAAGAGCCGTATATTCTTCTTGCTGATCAACGATGATTACAATATCAGGTAACCCCGCCATATATTTGATTCCACCCAGATATGTTTGCAAGGTAGATAATTTTCTCTTCAACATTGCTGCATCTCTTTTGGGGAGACGATTGAGTTTCCCCATCTTTTGTTCTGCTCTTAAGTCCCTGAATTTATGAAGTCTGGTTTCCGTAGTGGACCAATTCGTTAACATACCACCGAGCCATTTTTTATTAACATAATGACACCGAGCCCCTATTGCAGCTGATGCTACTGAATCCGCTGCTTTTTTTTTGGTACCCACGATTAAGAAGTTTTTTCCCCCACTTGCTGCATCAAAAACTAAATCACAGGCTTCTGATAAAAAACGAGCAGTTCTAGTAAGATTTGTAATATGAATACCTTTACGCTTTGCAGAGATGTAAGGGGCCATTCTAGAATTCCATTTCCTAGTACCATGACCAAAATGAACTCCTGCTTTCATCATCTCTTCCAAATGGATGTTCCAATATCTTCTTGTCATTTTTCCCCACACACACTTCCTCTTTTTTTTTTTAACAAAGAGACAAGGTACCCTGAAATAAATAATTGTTCCGACGGAACCTTTTACCGGGTATTGGCCGTTGATACACGGTCCAAACAATTAATTTCTTTTAATTACTTATTTTTATTTAGTTATTTTATTACCCAATCAATAATAGGACCAGATAGTTCCAGATAGTTAAAGTAGAAAGAATGAATCTCTTCTTAGGAATCATTAAATCACGTAAATGATTGTTCTGATGTTTCATTGAAATTGTTTGGGGCGGAAGAACAAAATAATTCTCTATGGTGTAACAAAATATCTCTCATTTCCAACTCGAATAGATTCTTCGTTTTGATTTCCACATAAATGTTTTTGTCTTGCCTTGAATGGTGAACTAATTTTTTGAATCCAGTACCAACAGGTATAATTCCCCCCATAACAACATTCTCTTTTAGGCCTTTCAACCAATCAATACGACCTCGTAAAGCAGCTTTTGCTAAAACTCGAGCGGTTTCCTGAAAACTCGCTTCGGATATGAAACTTTGAGTATTCAGAGATGCCCTCGTTATTCCCAATAAAATTGCCCGATAACAGATTGCTTCGTCCAAAGCACGCCCTGCTCGTTCCGCTCGCAACAATCCGATTAATTCTCCAGGTGAAAAAACATTAGACATTCCATCTTCTGAAACCAACACTTTTGATGTTATTTGACGTACAATGATCTCTATATGTCTATTATGTATCTGTACCCCCTGGGATCGATAAACCTTTTGAATCTTATTAACCAAAGAGATACGACTTTGAACTATGGTTAGCTCAGACCCAATCAAGAAGCCCCAGGGGATACCAAGAATTCTTGGTATACGTTCGTTCCAATTTTCAACTCTCTTTTCGAGGTTCATCGATATTGAATCAATTGAACGCACTTCTAAGACTTGTTCCACTTTTGGAAGACCTTGTGTTATATCACCAGATCTCGATTTTTCATATATAAATGTAACTAATGTCTCTCCTTCATAAAGGATTTTCCCATAATGGCCATGAACAGTTGCTCCTGGAGTAGCCAAATAGGGCTTAGCCGATCTTAGAACTAAGGAGTCAACATGAACAATTAAAATTTGACCAGATTTTTTTATGTGCGGTCCGTATTTAAATAGACATACATTTTCACAAATAAATTGTCCAGGGCTAATTATTTTTATTTTGTATGTCTCTTCACGAGAATCATGATTGAGAAAACACCAATTCAAATGGAATAAATTAAAAATTATGTTACTGCATGGATAGGGGTTATGAATCCTCCTATTTTCATCCATTAAACAATATTTAAATACTTGGAAAGTCTGTTTAAAACAGTCAAGTAGCAAATATTTCTTTAACAAGATCTGATTATGAGTTAATAAATGGTAAGATGAATAAAAATTCGTTATTTTAGGTACAATAGTCCCTAAGGGACCCAACAAATCCCTAATTGTAATTATGGGATCCAATTCGTTTGTCACATTGTTATATTTTGAATCATTAAATGGACCAACTCGAGAACAATTGGATGATGACAAAATTATCAAAGATTGGAATTCCTTATTTCGATTCAACAACGTACCAATACTACTAGTTCCTTGATGTTGGGTAAGTGATTGAATCTTCGCCTTGGAATGAAAGGGATTGATATTGGTACGATCTAATCCCTTATTTGGAATCAATCCCGAACCTGCCGTATCATAATCATACCTTTTTCCACTATACGAAATAGTGGACTTGACTAACTCAATTCTTATGAAATCGCGAATCAGATCATTTGCCCTTACCTCAACAAAGGAAGCATGAACCTCTTCTTCTTCTATAGAACGGTTTTGTTTTTGGTACCAATTCAATACTAAACAAGTCCGAACTAATTGAATACTTGTGTGATAAATTCCTCGAATTGACTTGCCATTTCCATAAAGGATATAATTGACAACTCTAAATTGGGCATTATCCTTTTCCCACAAAAGATCCTGAGGGAAAAGTGTTGATAAATTTATCCCATCAGCTATTTCATATGTGACTACGGGCCGAATCAAAACAAAATACTTTTTCTTGGTAGGTGTGATCCGTTGGACATAGATCCAATTTTTTAATTTTTTTGATTCCTTAGAATTTTTTTTTCCCGTTCCTGGTGGTATCAAAATGCCGCTGTGTCTGGATATCTTATCTGTCTCTCCAGGAAAATAAATATCCCCGGAAAATATTTTAAGTTCAATACTTTTTTTTTTTCTCTCCACTCGGACTAATCCGCCTACTCGGCTTCTTGTATTTAAAGCAAGTCGTGTATCTACTCCAATGATACTATTGTTCCGGACCATTATGGACGAAGATCCGGGTAAAATATGCACTTCTTCGGGAATGAAAAAAAACCGATCGACTTTAATTTGGTATTTCAGACTAAATTCCTTTGTTCCACGATAGTCAACCAAATCCTCTTTTTTTACGATTGAATCTACCTCTACAGTCCCATATTTTGTAATTCCTGAACTGCTTCTTCTATATCGTAAATCATCAAAATAAGCAAGAATACTATTTCTACGTAAAATACCATTTATGGGTATTTCAATAGAAATACCAAAACAGGGTATTAGTTCTTTCTCTCGTTCTTGATCATATTGGAATGGGATAATGAATCTATTTCTTCGTCTTTTCGCCAAGAAATCAGAATTCTCTTGGAAAATAGAAGGATATATGAAATTCCAATGACCATTGGATATGATTCGATCAGATATTGAATAGTCAATAATTTCCCTATCTTTTTTACCAGAAGTATTCAACAATTTATGTCTTACTCGATCATTAGTATTAGTCATTGAGAGGTCAGAGATATATCTGTCTTTGACAGAAAAAAAAGAATGAACGTTCATTTGATCTTGATCCTTGTGGAGCGAAAAAGACACTATACTGGATATGTGCGGACTTCCTGCTAATATCCATAAATGACTTGTTTTTGGTAATAGATGAACATTACCATATGTATATTCGGGTGCGTGGTAGACATTGGCACTCCAGTGCATTTCTCCCTCTGATTCAGGATAAATATGTTTTTGAATCCTCTCCTTAAAATGAGTTCCGGCACGAATCTCAGCAATCACTTGTTCTGATTCTACATATTGATCATTTTGAACTAAAATAAAACTTTTTGGTGGAATATTCACATTATGTATAGTATCCCGACTCTCAATAGTTACATACAAGTCTATAGAACATAAAAAAGCAGGATGCCCATGACGGGTACGTGTGGGATGAACCAAATCCTCATTGAATTTTATTTTTCCATTATAAGGAGCTCGTACATGTTTGGCAGTACCACCTGTGAATACTCCACCTGTATGAAAAGTTCTTAATGTTAGTTGAGTCCCCGGTTCCCCAATTGATTGACCCGCAATAATACCTACAGCTTCTCCCAATTCGACCAGGTCACCGTGAGTGGGACTCCGACCATAACATAATTGACAGATCCAAGATGTACTCCTGCAAGTAAAGGGGGTTCGAATATATATTGGTTGTGCTCGAAAGGTTATGAATTGATTGACAAGTCCAA